CCGAGGTATTTCCGTGAGTCCTCGAAACGGGATGACGGAAAATATTTTTGTCCAAAAACTAATCGGTCGTGTATTAGCAGACGATATATATATTGGTCTACGATGCATTGCCACTCGAAATAAAGATATTGGAATTGAACTTGTTAATCGATTCATAACCTTTCGAGCACACCCAATATATATTAGAACCCCTTTTACTTGTAGGAGTACATCTTGGATCTGTCAATTATGTTATGGCCGGAGTCCTACTCATGGTGACCTGGTCGAGTTGGGAGAAGCCGTAGGCATTATTGCGGGTCAATCAATTGGGGAACCAGGGACTCAACTAACATTAAGAACTTTTCATACCGGTGGAGTATTTACGGGTGGTACTGCCGAACATGTACGAGCTCCCTCTAATGGAAAAATAAAATTTGATGAGGATTTGGTTCATCCCACACGTACCCGTCATGGGCATCCTGCTTTTCTATGTTTTATAGACTTATATGTAACTATTGAGAGTCGAGATATTCTACATAATGTGAATATTCCAACAAAAAGTTTGATTTTAGTTCAAAATGATCAATATGTAGAATCAGAACAAGTGATTGCCGAGATTCGTGCCGGAACGTCCACTTTTCATTTTAAAGAGAGAGTTCAAAAACATATTTATTCTGAGTCAGAAGGAGAAATGCACTGGAGTACTGATGGCTATCATGCGACCGAATATCCATATAGTAATGTTCATTTCTTACCAAAAACAAGTCATTTATGGATATTAGCAGGAGGTCTATGCAGATCCAATATAGTGTCTTTTTCACTCCACAAGGATCAAGATCAAATGAATGCTAATTCTTTTTCTCTCGAAGAAAGATATATCTTTGATCTCTCATTGACTAATGATCAAGTAAGACATAAATTGTTGGATACTCTTGGTAAAAAAGATAGGGAAATTCTTTACTATTCAAAACCTTATCGAATCATATCCAAGGGTCGTTGGAATCTCATAGAGCCTTCTACTTATATTCGTCAAGAGAATTCCTTGGCGAAAAAGCGAAGAAATAGATTCGTGATTCCCTTACAATATGATCAAGAACAAGAAAAGAAACTAATACCCTGTTTTGGTATTTCGATTAAAATACCTAGAAATGGTATTTTACGTAAAAATAGTATTCTTGCTTATTTTGATGATCCGCGATACAGAAGAAGCAGTTCGGGAATTACTAAATATGGGATTGTCGAAGTAGATTCAATCGTAAAAAAAGAGGATTTGATTGAGTATCGAGGAGCAAAAGAATTTAGTCCGAAATACCAAATGCAAATGAAAGTAGATCAATTTTTTTTCATTCCCGAGGAAGTGCATATCTTACCCGGATCTTCGCTCATAATGGTCCGGAACAATAGTATCATTGGAGTAGATACACGACTTGCTTTAAATATAAATACAAGAAGTCGAGTAGGTGGATTAGTCCGAGTGGAGAGAAAAAAAAAAAGTATGGAACTTAAAATATTTTCTGGAGATATTCATTTTTCTGGAGAGGTGGATAAAATATCCAGGCACAGTGGCATTTTGATACCACCAGGAATGGAAAAAAAAAATTCTAAAGGATCAAAAAAATTGAAAAATTGGATCTATGTCCAACGGATTACACCTACCAAAAAAAAGTATTTTGTTTTGGTTCGGCCCGTAGTCACATATGAAATAGCTGATGGGATAAATTTAGCAACACTTTTCTCTCAGGATCTCTTGCAGGAAAAGGATAATGTCCAACTTCGAATTGTCAATTATATACTTTATGGAAATGGCAAGTCAATTCGAGGAATTTCTCACACAAGTATTCAATTAGTTCGGGCTTGCTTAGTATTGACTTGGGACCAAGAAAAAAAGAGTTCTATAGAAGAAGAGGTTCATGCTTCTTTTGTTGAAATAAGGGCAAATGATCTGCTTCGTGATTTCATCCGAATTGAGTTAGTAAAGTCCACTATTTCCTATACCGAAAAAAGGTATGATACGGCAGGTTCAGGATTTCTTTCCAATAATGAATTAGATCGTAATCCTTTTGATTTCAAGGCGAAGATTCAATCATTTCCCCAACATCAGGGAACTCTTGGTACGTTGTTGAATCGAAATAAGGAATGCCAATCTTTCATAATTTTGTCATCACCCAATTGTTCTCGAATTGGCCCCTTCAATACTTCGAGTTCGAGATATAATAATGCGACAAAAGAATCGGATCCCATGACTCCAATTAGGGATTTGTTGGGTCCTTTAGGTACTATTGTGCCTAAAATAGTAAATTTTCGTTCATCTTACTATTTAAGAACTTATAATCAAGTCTTTTTAAAGAAAGATTTTTTATTTGAAAATTTTCAACATACTTTCCAAGTGCTTCAAGTACTTCCATTTCAATACTGTTTCCTAGATGAAAAAAGTAGGATTTATAATCCCGATCCATGCAGTAACATCATTTGGAATTCATTCCATTTGAATTGGTGTTTTCTCCATCACGATTCTTGTGAAGAGGCATGGACAATAATTAGCCTTGGAAAATTCCTTTGTGAAAATGTATGTCTATTGAAATACGGATCACGCATAAAAAAATCTGGTCAAATTTTCATTGTTCATGTTGACTCTTTAGTTATAAGATCAGCTAAGCCCTATTTGGTCACTCCAGGAGCAACTGTACATGGCCATTATGGGGAAACCTTTTCTGAAGGAAATACATTAATTACATTTATATATGAAAAATCGAGATCTGGTGACATAACGCAAGGTCTTCCAAAAGTGGAACAAATCTTAGAAGTTCGTTCAATTGATTCAATATCGAGGAACCTCGAAAGAAGAGTTGAAGGTTGGGACGAACGTATCCGAAGGATTCTTGGGATCCCCTGGGGATTCTTGATTGGAGCTGAACTAACCATAGCCCAAAGTCGTATCTCTTTGGTTAATAAGATCCAAAAGGTTTATCGATCCCAGGGGGTACAGATCCATAATAGACATATAGAGATTATTGTACGTCAAGTAACATCAAGAGTTTTGGTTTCAGAAGATGGAATGTCTAATGTTTTTTTACCTGGGGAATTTATTGGATTGTTGCGAGCAGAGCGAGCAGGACGCGTTTTGGACGAAACGATCTGTTATCGGGCAATCTTATTGGGAATAACGAAGTCATCTCTGAATACTCAAAGTTTCATATCCGAAGCGAGTTTTCAAGAAACTGCTCGAGTTTTAGCAAAAGCTGCTCTACGAGGTCGTATTGATTGGTTGAAAGGCCTGAAAGAGAACGTTGTTTTGGGGGGGATTATACCAGTTGGTACCGGATTCAAAAAATTAGTACATCGTTCAAAGCAAGACAAAAACATTCATTTGAAAATCAAAAGGAAGAATCTATTCGAGTTGGAAATGAGAGATATTTTGTTACACCATAGAGAATTATTTTGTTCTTGTTCCCCAAACACTTTCCATGAGACATCAGACCAATCATTTACTAATTCCTAACAAGAGGTTCATTCTTTTTACTTTAACTTTCTGGTCCGATTATGGATTTCGTAATCGATGAAATAAAAAAGAAAGAATGAAATTCATGGTTTGGGTCGTAGATCAAAGGTCAATCCTGGTAGAAGGTTCCGTCGGAACAATTATTTATTTCACAGGGTAATGAATCTCTTTGAAAAAAAAAAAGAAAAAGAGAAAGTGTGGGAAAATGGGAAGACGATATTGGAACATCGATTTGGAAGAAATGATGGAAGCAGGAGTTCATTTTGGTCATGGTACTAATAAATGGAATCCTAGAATGGCTCCTTACATCTCTGCAAAGCGTAAAGGTATTCATATTACAAATCTTACTATAACTGCTCGTTTTTTATCAGAAGCCTGCGATTTAGTTTTTGATGCAGCGAGTAGGGGAAAAAAATTCTTAATCGTTGGCACCAAAAAGAAAGCAGCTGATTTAGTAGCATCAGCAGCAATAAGGGCTCGATGTCATTATGTTAATAAAAAATGGCTTGGTGGTATGTTAACGAATTGGTCTACTACAGAAACAAGACTTCAGAAGTTCAGGGACTTAAGAGCAGAACAAAAGATGGGGAAACTCAATCGTCTCCCCAAAGGAGATGCAGCAATGTTGAAGAGAAAGTTATCAACCTTGCAAACATATCTGGGTGGGATCAAATATATGACGGGATTGCCCGATATTGTAATTATCGTTGATCAGCAAGAAGAATATACGGTTATTCGAGAATGTGTCATTTTGGGTATTCCGACGATTTGTTTAATCGATACAAATTGTGACCCAGATCTTGCAGATATTTCTATTCCAGCCAACGATGATGCTATAGCTTCGATTCGATTGATTCTTATCAAATTAGTATCTGCAATTTGTGAGGGCCGTTCTAGTTATATAAAAAATGGTTGATTATCTTATCATTACTCTTATCATTAAGAAGAAGATTAGTTTGTTTTTGGTGAACTCTCTTTGATTGTTACTATTTTGGTTTGCATCTTTTGGAGTTTGAACTATGTTTTGAATATTGAATAATATTTCAAAGATAAAATGATTGGTATTTTTTTTATGTGATTTCTCGGTATCCGAAATATATGATTCCTAACTGAAATTCATGAATGAACATAGATGAATTGAGAAAGAGATGGTTGAATCAAAATAATTACTTTTTTGAAGTTCGATTTCTGTTAGAGGACAATATGAATGTTATACCATGTTCCATTAAAACACTCAAAGGATTCTACGATATATCAGGTGTAGAAGTAGGCCAACATTTATATTGGCAAATAGGAGGTTTACAAATTCATGCCCAAGTACTTATCACTTCTTGGGTTGTAATTGCTATCTTATTAGGTTCAGTCATCCTAGCTGTTCGGAATCCACAAACCATTCCGACCGACGGTCAGAATTTCTTCGAATATGTCCTTGAATTTATTCAAGACTTGAGCAAAAATCAGATTGGAGAGGGGTATGGTCCTTGGGTTCCTTTTATAGGAACGATGTTCCTATTTATTTTTGTTTCTAACTGGTCAGGTGCTCTTTTACCTTGGAAAATCATAAAGTTACCTCATGGGGAGTTAGCTGCGCCCACGAATGATATAAATACTACTGTTGCTTTAGCTTTACCCACGTCAGTGGCATATTTCTATGCGGGTCTTAGCAAAAGAGGATTGGGATATTTCGGGAAATACATTCAACCAACTCCAATACTTTTACCAATTAATATTCTAGAAGATTTCACAAAACCTTTATCTCTTAGTTTTCGACTTTTCGGGAATATATTGGCTGATGAATTAGTGGTTGTTGTTCTTGTTTCTTTAGTGCCTTCAGTAGTTCCTATACCTGTCATGTTTCTTGGATTATTTACAAGTGGTATTCAAGCTCTTATTTTTGCAACTTTGGCTGCGGCTTATATAGGTGAATCCATGGAGGGTCATCATTGACTAACTTTGGAAATAGTCTTTTTTGAAGCTTATCCCAATTCAAGCAATGCGGGGGGTTCAATATAATCCACTGGGTTGGAGAATAAAATGCAAATAGCTACATGTATGTATATATGAAGTATATGAAGAAAGATAGATGATATTGCAGAATTTGGAAGAGAAAGGGAGGGTTGGGGATCCTACTACATATATGTGTATATGTAATGCCTATGAGTATCAATCCATGCTTCGAAGAATGGTTCCAGAATACGATTTAATAGAATAAAAAGTGCAGGTGATTTACGTTAATGGAAGAATAAAAGTATATGTTATTTACTAGTTAGATAGTAATTACCCTTAGTCTCTTTTTTTTCTAGCCCACTGCATTTAGATGAATTCCCATATCAGTTTTTTCTGTGATTGTGAATTGAATGAAAGAGAAAGAATAGAATAGTTTCTAAACAAGGAAACGCAATGACTAAATACATATCTATTTACATAAGGTAGAAAGGAAAAACGGTATATCGAAGTAGTTCTGACAATTCAGTAATATTCTGAATTCCATATTGGAGCTTTTAGCTACTTCGACCCAATATATTTTAGTGATAAAGATCAAAAAAGAAAAAAAAATAAGTGTATTAAAAGTAAAAGTAGAAAAAGAAGTAGATTAAGTACTAATTCATAGGTTGGCTGTATCATTAACTATTTCTTTTTTTGGTGCGAGGAACTTACCATGAATCCACTTATTTCTGCTGCTTCCGTTATTGCTGCTGGATTGGCTGTAGGGCTTGCTTCTATTGGACCTGGGGTTGGTCAAGGTACTGCTGCGGGCCAAGCTGTAGAAGGTATTGCGAGACAACCAGAAGCAGAGGGTAAAATACGAGGTACTTTATTGCTTAGTCTGGCTTTTATGGAAGCTTTAACAATTTATGGACTGGTCGTGGCATTAGCTCTTTTATTTGCAAATCCTTTTGTTTAATGTTTCATTTCATCGTAGAATAAAAATGTAAAAAAAAAAAAAGAAGAATAAAAACATAACCATAACTAAGAAATTTGAGAATTCTCAAATTCCATTAAGAATAATAAGCGGAGTGATACAAAAAGAACTCTGTTCTTTGTTAGTCCTATCTATAAGCTATAAGGGGAGAGCATATGAAAAATATAACCGATTCTTTTGTTTCCGTGCGGCACTGGCCATCCGCTGGGAGTTTCGAGTTTAATACCGATATTTTAGCAACAAATCTAATAAATCTAAGCGTAGTGCTGGGTGTATTGATTTTTTTTGGAAAGGGAGTGTGTGCGAGTTGTGTATTTCAAGAATAGGTTGGGTTTCACCGGCTGCACTTTCTTTATATTTATGTATTCTTTTTTATAGCAGAAATAGGAACAAAGGGTGCACAATCTCGACGAATTACTTCGGAATTGGATTTCATTCAGAGATCATATGTAAGAACCATAGCATTTCGTGACTAATTGATAAATGAACTTTGATTCTCTTCTCTATCAACCAATAATGTTGAGGTCTTTTACATGGTTAAAGATAAGTTGTTTGAAGTCCAGGCACGGCATAGTATGGTACTCTTTCTACCGCTACGTTAGTAACAAAGATGATAAAAAAGGAATAATTGGGAATTTATCCGATGTAGAACACTCATATGGATAAAATTATTGAAACCATTAACTGGAAAGATGGTCCCCCCTTTTTTTTTATCCACTGCCGAATCGACGACCTATGTATTGTATTTGTATAAAAAAGAGAATTTTTTGGATGAAAAAAATCGAAATATCATTCTAATAATAATGAGAATGAAGTAATGAAGTTCAGAATTCTATTCAATTCTATTTCTATTCTATTATCTATTAGAATTTTGATCTAATTTATCATAGCATATAAAGAAGAAAGAATAGAATTTTCTTTAAAATCTTTTTTTTTCTTTTTGGAAATAAGTTGTAAATAAAGAACAAATAAAGAAACAACTTTGCTGACAATTTTTTCTTTTTTGTCTGGTCTGGAGAGTCCTCCTAAGATTCTGATGTTAGATAAGTTTCGATATACGAACAGAAAAGAGAGGATAGGCTCATTCCGTTCAAAGATA